TCATTGGGTTTATACTAACCAACACAAAAATAACAACTTAAACAACGAGTTTTTAAATAGAATTGAGGCTCTAGATACGGGATTTTTTTCTCTAGATATACTCGAAAAAAGTACTAGATTGTGTAATGATAAGACTATAAAATATTACTTGCCTAAAATGTATGATCCCATTTTGAATGGGTTATATCGGGGAACAATCAAAAAAAAAATTTCACCTTCAATCATAAATAAAATTTCGTTAGAAAATTTCATAGAGACAATGGAAATTAATAAGATTCATAGTCTCCTTCTTCCTGATACTGATTACCAAGAGGTTGAACAGAAAATAGACCGATTTGATAAAAAAACTTTTTCAACGGAAAATCGTCATTTATTTACTTTAATCAGTAAATTCGATAGAGAATCGGGATCGAGTTTAAATTGGAAGGGCCTCTCTTTATTTTCAGAAAAAGAACAAGGAAGGATTGGTTCAGAAAAAAGAGCCAAATTTTACAAATTTTTATTGAATACAATTCTAACTAGCCCTAATGGTCAAGAAACAAAACAAAAATTTGTAATAAAAGAAATCAGTCAAAAAGTCCCTAGATGGTCATACAAACTTATTACCGAATTGGAATTCCTGTCGGGCGCAGCTCATGAAGGCCTACCGTTGGATTATCATATACGTTCAAGAAAAAGGGACTAAAAACTAAAAACTATAGATATAAAAGATATAAATAAAAAAAGTAGTAAATTAATATAAATTAATAAAAGGATTGCTACAAAAAAGAAATACAAGAAAAGATAAGAAGAGATGCGCCCACTACCTGCAGATTTGATACCTTCGCCTACAAAGAAACTCAAAACACCAACTCCATTAGTAATTCCATCAATTACTCGTCTATCAAAAAAAGAAGTTAACTTGGTCAATCCTCTTATTCCCCCAATAAGGAATCTTGCATAAAAAGCATCTATGTAACCACGATTATATGACCAATCATATATACCATTTATTATTTTGTCCAAAAGAATTCTTTTAGGACCTGTTTTAACAAAAGAGTTAATTAAGTCCCAATTTTGTAAAGATGAATAAACAGGTTTATATAAAAAGAAGGCTATAAATATTCCAAAAAGAGCTATACTAACTGAAAAAATAGCATCTTTCAAAAATTCATACCAATCTATTGAATTATTCAAATTTTGATGTAAAAGGTTTATAGACGGAATTAACCATTTTGATAATATGTCCAAATACAATCCTTCTTGGTTGAAAGGAATTCCTAGGGATCCAACGAACAACGTAAATAGAACCAATACAAGTATAGGAAATAACATAGTATTATCCGATTCATAAGGATACAAAAAAAACTTCTTATTTCCAAAATGGGTAATAGTAATAAAAGGTTGTGTGATGTTTCTTGAATTCTGATCAATTAGAATTAGATACGTTTTTTTTGAAAAAAAAGAAAAAATATCATGATTTTTCATTGTTAATAACGTTAATAAACGAAAATTTTTGTTAATTCTTTTTGAATCTTCTTTACCCCATAGAGATATTGAATATAAGGGAGTATTCTTTTTGCCACTATAATTTTGAAAATGAACGTTTAAATGTCCTTCAAAAGTAAGTAAATAGATTCGAAACATATAAAATGCGGTTAATCCCGCTGTAAACCAAGCTATTATTGCGAAAATTGGTGAATACAACCAAGTATCATTAAGAATTTCATCTTTGGACCAAAAACAAGCAAGAGGCGGAATACCACAAAGAGAAAGTGTACCTAATAAAAAAGCGGTTTTGGTAATTGGGATATGTTTTGTTAAACCCCCCATATAAACCATATTCTGACTTTTATTTGGAGAATATCCAACAAGAGTTTCCATTGAATGAATAACGGATCCGGATCCTAAAAATAATAATGCTTTCGAATAAGCATGAGTAATCAAATGAAATAAAGCACTTCGATAAGACCCCATACCTAGAGCTAACATCATATAACCCAATTGAGACATTGTGGAATAGGCTAAACCTCTCTTAATGTCTTTTTGAGCAAGGGCAAAAGTAGCCCCGAATAATATTGTTATTACTCCTACCAAAGAGATGAAATTCATTATGTGAGGGATGACTATGAAAAGAGGAATAAGCCGAGCTACAAGAAAAATGCCCGCAGCTACCATAGTAGCAGCATGTATAAGAGCCGAAATAGGAGTAGGCCCCTCCATGGCATCCGGTAACCATACATGAAGGGGAAATTGTGCAGATTTAGCAACCGCACCGGAAAATAATAGAACGGCACAGAAAGTAACAAATAAAAAATTGACTTCATTATGATTATTAGAAATCAAGTTATTGAATATTTTGAATAAATCTCGAAATTCGAAACTCCCTGTTATCCAATAAAAACCTAAAATTCCTAATAATAAACCAAAATCCCCAACACGATTAGTTACAAATGCCTTTTGGCAAGCATTTGCAGAAACAGGCCGTGTGAACCAAAACCCTATTAATAGATATGAACACATTCCTACCAATTCCCAAAAAATATAAATTTGTATCAAATTAGAACTAGTAACTAATCCTAACATAGAAGTACTGAAAAAACTCATATAAGCAAAAAATCTCAAATATCCTTGATCATACGACATATAATTATCACTATAAATAAGAACCATAATTCCAATAGTAGTGATTAATATTGACATAATAGAAGTAAGCGGGTCGATCAAGTAACCGAATTCTAAAGAAAAATCATTATTAATGATCCAAGACCATACATATTGATAGATAGAACTGCCATTTATTTGCTGAATAAACAGATTGATCGAAAAAATCATGACTATACTTAACAAAAAAACACTTTGAAAAGCCCACATACGGCGAAGACTTTTTGTTGCCGACGGAAAAAGAAGAAGTCCCGCTCCTATTAACATAGGAACTGGAAGTGGAAGGAAAGGTATTATCCACGAATATTGATATGTCTGTTCCATAAAAAAGTTTTTTATTCTTAATTGATTGTTTCCGATTTACCGGGTCCTACCCCCTTTCAATTTCAAAACAAAAGGGGTCAATAAAAAAATCAAGAGATGTACTAACTTAATACTAACTTAAAGATATTTTTCGAATTTTATATATTATCTGGGTCTTTCCAAATTAAATATTAAAATAAAGAAGTTACAATTGGGCAAATGATATGGAATTTAGTTATTAACTAAGATTTTTCTTAAAATAACGAAAATACAAAATTTAATTATTATTAAATCACTTTATATTCATAAAGTAATGATAAAAAATTACACTAAAAAGAAATCTGATATGAATCGATATGAATCATAGGATTAACTAAGGTACAATTTTTGTACAAATCTCGCTTTTTAGTCAGTTTGTTCCAAATCATTAACTAGTTTCAGTATGAAACTGATTGATTAGTTTCCGTTTCAATAAAAAAACATTTATAGGAAACGCTATAATATCTAACATTTTATATTTTCTATAAGATTTATTTTTATATTTATCATTTATCAAAAAAGGGGGTAATTATCATTATCAAAAGGGGGTAAAATAAAATCAAATTTAATAAAAAAATAACGAAGATTTTTTTAACAAAACGTGTATCTTTTAACAGATTCATTACTTTAATTACTAGTTTGATTCGAATTTTAAAATGGAATTTCGAAGTATTCTTTACTCAAGTTTGACCAATTAATAGAAAAAATTAAAGTTTTCATTAGGCTTTTCATTAGGCAATGGGTTCTTAAAGGGTTCTTAAATCCTTCGGTCTATTTTATGTAGAAAAAAATTTAATTATATTTTTATAGTAAGATTTTGTACTATTTTCGCACATTTTTTATCTATATATATATATTTTTTTTTTTGTTTTCTCTAGATAATATATATTATATTATCTAATTATTCTCTAGAAAATAACTAGATAATGAATATATTCGTTTTGACCAATAGATGTCTTTCACATCCAACTATAACAACGAGTAACCTCTTAATTTTTAAATGGCAGTTCCAAAAAAACGTACTTCTATATCAAAAAAGCGTATTCGTAAAAATATTTGGAAAGGGAAGGGATATTGGGCAGCCTTAAAAGCGTTGTCATTAGGTAAATCTCTTTCTACCGGAAACTCAAAAAGTTTTTTTGTGCGACAAAAAAAGTCATAAAATAAAACATTGGAATAATCCGAATAGAAAAATAGGCCCATTTCATTCTTAATTTCATTCTTAATAGGAAATCAACAAACCTATTGTTTGTGGCTAATCAATATGAACTAGAACTCGCTTCGCTATTAGGATATGTATAATAATAATTATTCGGTTTAGGGGTTAGTAAATTATAAAAAGCTTTTGAAAAAAGAATAAAGACAAGATACAAAACTTGAGCCCTTGTTAGTATATTTTCTTGTTTGGGAGATGGGGGAGTCTTTTTTCCCCATCAACCTGTTTGTCACAATTACAATAATCGACGTTTTTATATATATATATATAAATATTTATATATAAATTATAAATATGAATATATATATATTGAAAAAGAGATCTTTAGTTAAAATTAATACATGAAATTAATTTATTCATTTATTTTGAAAATTTTTTGTGTAACTTTCTGACTTCTTATTTATCTGAATTTCTCTGAATTAATCTATTAGAATATATAAATTTCCCATTTATATGTCTCTTTCAACCCAACCGACAAAAGCCTGGAATTTTTTGTCCGAATTAATGTGCAAGTTTTGAGTAATAAATAATAAAAAAGGGGTCTTATTTTTTGTTCATAGGAAATAATATAAATGATAAATCTTTTATGAAAAAGAATAAAGAAATTTTTTATAGTTCTATCAATAACTAGAGGGTTGAAGTTTATAGTTTCAATAGTTCGATTCTATAGAAGAGCATAAACTACACCAAAGCACTAAGGTAAATAAAACCCATACCCCATAATAATGAATAATGAACCTTCGAATTTGTATTTGAACAAAGTTTTATTCATCCATTTTCATTTTGACTAAAAAGATTT